TGGAATAGAAACTTATTAGTATTTAAGTAGACGAGATTTTACGAAAAAAGTTCTGCAGATTCCTAGGAGAGAACAACTATTTCGTTTTTCGATGTGAATTTGACACAACAGGGGGTAAACTACTAAAAAAATTAAATAAATTGTTTATTTGATTTTTTTTTATTAAATTTCAATTTTATAATAAGAATTAATCAGAATTTATATAAATTTTTGAAGATTTTTTCAATTCTATTATTATAGAATTGAATATTATAGAATATAGAATTGAAATAGAAAAGAGTTCCAGCACATATAGTGACATATATAGTGAAACGATACTCTGGGTTCTCAAGAAAAAGAATCGTTTTTTTAATATCCACTCACTCGTTATTATTATTAGTTAATAATCCTAGTGATTGGATTTATATGCTTAGGAAATGAAATATTCAAAAGAGATTTTTCATCGAATGACTATTCATCTAGTGTATTTTCATGTAAATAGAGGCAAGAAAGCTCTATGGAAAAATGGTGGTTCAATTCGATGTTGTTTAATAGGGAGTTAGAATACAGGTGTGGGCTAAGTAAATCAATGGATAGTTTTGGTCCTATTGAAAATACCAGTGTAAGTGAAGACCCAATTCTAACTGATATGGATAAAAACATTCATAGGTGGGGTGATAGTGACGATTCTAGTTACAGTAATGTTGATTATTTAGTCGGCGTTGGGAACATTCGGAATTTCATATCTGATGACACTTTTTTAGTTAGGGATAGTAATAGGGACAGTTATTCCATATATTTTGATATTGAAAATCAAATTTTTGAGATTGATAATGATCATTCTTTTCTAAGTGAACTAGAAAGTTTTTTTTATAGTTATAAGAATTTCAGCTATCTGAATAATGTATCTAAGAGTGACGATCCCGACTATGATCATTACATGTATGATACTAAATATAGTTGGAATAATCACATTAATAATTGCATTGACAGTTATCTTCGTTCTCAAATCTGTATTGATGGTTACATTTTAGGTGATAGTGACAAATACAATGACAGTTACATTTATAGTTACATTTGTGGTAAAGGCAGAAATTTTAGTGAAAGAGGGAATTCCAGTATAATAACTCGCACGAATGCTACGAGTGATAGTGATTTAACTAGAAGAGAAAGTTCTAATGATCTAGAGGAAACTAAAAAATACAGACATTTGTGGCTTCAATGCGAAAATTGTTATGGATTAAATTATAAGAAAGTTTTGAAATCAAAAATGAATATTTGTGAACACTGTGGATATCATTTGCAAATGAGCAGTTCAGATAGAATCGAACTTTTGATTGATCGAGGTACTTGGAATCCGATGGATGAAGACATGGTTTCGGGGGATCCCATTGAATTTCATTCAGAAGAGGAACCTTATAAAGATCGTATTTATTCTTATCAAAGAAAGACAGGATTAACTGATGCTGTTCAAACAGGCACAGGTCAACTAAATGGTATTCCCGTAGCAATTGGGGTTATGGATTTTCAGTTTATGGGGGGTAGTATGGGATCCGTAGTAGGTGAGAAAATCACCCGTTTGATCGAATATGCTGCCAATAAATTTTTACCTCTTATTCTAGTATGTGCTTCTGGAGGAGCACGTATGCAAGAAGGAAGTTTGAGCTTGATGCAAATGGCTAAAATATCTTCTGCTTTATATGATTATCAAGCAAATAAAAAGTTATTCTATGTCTCGATCCTTACATCTCCTACTACTGGTGGGGTGACGGCTAGTTTTGGTATGTTGGGGGATATCATTATTGCCGAACCCAATGCTTACATTGCATTTGCGGGTAAAAGAGTAATTGAGCAAACATTGAATAAAGCAGTACCTGAAGGTTCACAAGCGGCTGAATATTTATTCCATAAGGGCTTATTTGATTCAATCGTACCGCGTAATCCTTTAAAGGGCGTTCTTAGTGAGTTATTTCAGCTCCATGCTTTCTTTCCTTTGACTCCAAATTAAATCAAGTAGAGCTTTAAATTATTCCAATTTTTTATTTTATTTATTAATTAATAAATAAATAATAATTAGTAAATAAATTTAGTAAATAAATAATAATTAGAATTAATTATTTATTATTATTTATTTATTTTCTATTATACTATATTCTAATATTATACTATATTCTAATTCTAATCTAAATTAGAATATTCTAAAATTCAAATTTAAAATTTTATATTAATACTATTTTATTAATATTATTTATATTAATAAATTAAATAAATTAAATAAATTAAATAAATTAATTTGAATTAGAATATTAATTTGAATGAATATTCTTTTGATTCAATTTTTTTTCTACTTAATTAGATTCTTATTTATTATATATACTCATTTAGATATACTTAGTATAATTCTATATAGAATTCTATTCTATATAGATTTCTATATGAAAATCTACTTGGTATAAGTATATATGAATTCTAGTGATTATAAAATATCTTTAGAACAATATAAAAATCGAAAAATAACAGGTAAAAATCTTAATAGAACAATAACAAAAAAACTATAACAGGTACAAATATTAAATCGAGGTACCCATTCTATGACAACTCTCAGCAACTTACCCTCTATTTTTGTGCCTTTAGTGGGCCTAGTATTTCCGGCAATTGCAATGGCTTCTTTATTTCTCCATGTTCAAAAAAACAAGATTTTTTAGATACGGGCAGCAGTAGGGACAAATCTCATCTATTTTTTTTAGATCTAGAAGCAATTCGATGAATTACTCCTAAAGGTTTACATAAAAATAGTGCTAGTTGATGAGAGTTACTTCGCAAATAAGGAAAAGTAAAATAAAATTCATTTGGTTGGGTTATTTTCCCAATTCCAAAAAAAAATACAACTGGATCTAATATGGGTTGGCGATCAGAACGTATATGGATAGAACTTATAACGGGGTCTCGAAAAACAAGTAATTTCTGCTGGGCCGTTATCCTTTTTTTAGGTTCATTAGGGTTCTTATTGGTTGGAACTTCGAGTTATCTTGGTAGGAATTTGCTATCTTTATTTCCGTCTCAGCAAATTCTTTTTTTTCCACAAGGGATCGTGATGTCTTTCTATGGAATCGCTGGTCTCTTTATTAGCTCTTATTTGTGGTGTACAATTTCGTGGAATGTAGGTAGTGGTTATGATCGATTCGATAGAAAAGAGGGAATAGTGTGTATTTTTCGTTGGGGATTTCCTGGAAAAAATCGTCGTATCTTTCTCCGATTCCTTATGAAAGACATTCAGTCCATCAGAATAGAAGTTAAAGAGGGTATTTATACTCGTCGTGTCCTTTATATGGAAATCAGAGGACAGGGGGTCATTCCCTTGACTCGTACTGATGAGAATTTGACTCCACGAGAAATTGAACAAAAAGCGGCGGAATTGGCCTATTTCTTGCGTGTACCAATTGAAGTATTTTGAAAAAAAAAAAAAAAATGAATGCTTTCTTAAATTTCTTGAATTTTTTTTTTTGGAAATATTTGATATTTTTCATTTTGATAGAAAGAAAGGGTGTTTTTTCGTTTCGAAATCCAACTAATATTCATTACTTGAAGTGCTCTTTCATGCATTCATCGAAAGGGGCAATTGCTTCGAATTTTAGCAATTGATATCTTTGGAAACAATATTTTTTTCTTCATTCGAACTGGAAGCAGACTCTTTCTTATTCTATTTGTGTATTCTTTCTAAATTCAAGAACTAACTCCCGAATTGCAAATAAAAAAAACGTGAGAATAGATTTATAGGCTCTATGACTTGTAATAGAACTTATGCTTGATAGAAATATTCTTATCATATAGAGTTGACGAATGAGGTGAAGCTGACTTCATTAAAGACGAAAAATGGCAAAAAAGAAAGCATTCATTCCCCTTCTATATCTTACATCTATAGTCTTTTTGCCCTGGTGGATCTCTTTCTCATTTAAGAAAAATATGGAATCTTGGGTTACTAATTGGTCAAATACTAGGCAATCCGAAATTTTCTTGAATGATATTCAAGAAAAGAGTATTCTAAAAAAATTCATAGAATTAGAGGAACTGTTACTCTTGGATGAAATGATAAAGGAATACCCGGAAGAAACACGTCTACAAAACCTTCGTATCGGAATCTACAAAGAAACGATCCAATTGATCAAGACGGACAACGAAGATCGTATGAATACGATTTTGCACTTCTCGACAAATATAATCTGTTTCGTTATTTTAAGTGGTTATTCTATTCTAGGTAATCAAGAACTTATTATTCTTAACTCTTGGGTTCAAGAATTCCTATATAACTTAAGCGACACAATAAAAGCTTTTTCTATTCTTTTATTAACTGATTTATGTATAGGATTCCATTCGACCCATGGTTGGGAACTAATGATTGGTTCTGTCTATAAAGATTTTGGATTTGCTCATAATGATCAAATTATATCCGGTCTTGTTTCCACTTTTCCAGTCATTCTAGATACAATTTTTAAATATTGGATTTTCCGTTATTTAAATCGTGTATCTCCGTCACTTGTAGTGATTTATCATTCAATGAATGACTGAACAAAGGATCCACGGATCCAATTATAAAGTTTGTTATTTTGTACAAAAGCTAACCATTCAAAAATTGACTTATTCTTTTCTTTTTCTTTCTACTCATCCAGGCTTCTATATTCCAGTAAAATTCTTTCAGTACATAGCAGAATCATGGATAGGGAACTGTACCAGTGACCAACCTAATTTTATTGTAGAACTTTTCAGGATCAATGATTGGACCATGCAAACTAGAAATTACTGTTCTTGGATAAAGGAAGAGATTACTCGATCAATTTCCGTATCGCTCATGATATATATAATAACTCGAGCACCTATTTCAAATGCATATCCCATTTTTGCACAGCAGGGTTATGAAAATCCGCGAGAAGCAACTGGCCGTATTGTATGTGCCAATTGCCATTTAGCTAATAAGCCCGTGGATATCGAAGTTCCACAAGCGGTACTTCCTGATACTGTATTTG